TATATTAGTCTAAAAAAAGAAAATTTAGGAGGTACACATAACAGGAAATCGATAATATAGTAATAGTAGATAATATATTAGTCTAAAAAAATAAAATTTAGGAGGTACACATTAGCCATGAAAGGACATCCATTCAAATTCTGGGTTTTCGAATTGAGAGAAATAGTTCGAGAGATCAAGAATTCGCACTATCTCGGAGATTCATGGACCCAATTCAATTCAGTGGGATCTGTCATTCTGATTTTTTTCCAGCAAGAACGTTTTATAAAACTCTTGGACCCTCGAATTTATAGTATCCTCCTGTTGCGCAATTCACAGGCTTCAAGAAAAAATCGATATTTCACGATCAAGGGTGTAGTACTCTTTTTTGTAGTAGGGGCCCTTCTATATCGTATTAACAATCGAAATATGGTTGAAAGCAAAAATTTCTATTTGAAAGGGCTTCTTCCTATACCTATGAATTCCATTGGACCTATAAATGATACATCGAAAAAATCTTTGGGGTCTTCCAATATCACTAGGTTGATTGTTTCGCTCCTGGATCTTACAAAAGGAAAAAAGATATCTGAGAGCTGTTTCCGGGATCCGAAAGAGAGTACTTGGGTTCTCCCAATAACTCAAAAGTTTCTCATGCCTGAATCTAACTGGAGTTCGCGGTGGTGGAGGAACTGGATCGGAAAAAAGAGGGATTTTTTTGGTAAGATATCTAATGAAACCGTCGCTGGAATTGATATCTCATTTAAAGATAAAGATATCAAAAATCAGGAGTTTCTTTTTGTATATTATATGGATGATCCGATCCGCAAGGGCCATGATTGGGAATTGTTTGATCGTCTTTCTCCGAGTAAGAGGCGAAACATAATCAACTTGAATTCGGGACAGCTATTCGAAATCTTAGTGAAAGACTGGATTTGTTATCTCTTCTTTGCTTTTCGTGAAAAAATACCAATTGAAGTGGAGGGTTTCTTCAAACAACAAGGAGCTGGGTCAACTATTCAATCAAATGATATTGAGCATGTTTCCCATCTCTTCTCGAGAAACAAGTGGGCTATTTCTTTGCAAAATTGTGCTCAATTTCATATGTGGAAATTTCACCAAGATCTCTTCGTTAGTTGGGGGAAGAATCCGCACGAATCGGATTTTTTGAGGAAAATATCGAGAGAGAATTGGATTTGGTTAGACAAGCTAAACAAGGATCGATTTTTTAACAAAGTACGAAATGTATCGTCAAATATTCAATATGATTCTACAAGATCTAGTTTCGTTCAAGGAACGGATTCTAGCCAATTGAAGGGATCTTCTGATTCTTTTCAATTCATAGATCCTTTCGATTCCATTAGTAATGAGAATTCGGAATATCACACATTGATCAATCAAAGAGAGATTCAACAACTAAAAGAAAGATCGATTCTTTGGGATCCTTCCTTTATTCAAACGGAAGGAAGAGAGACGGAACGTGAGAAGCGAACGGAAGGAAGAGAGACGGAACGTGAGAAGCGAACGGAAGGAACGGAAGGAAGAGAGACGGAACGTGAGAAGCGAATGAATAATCATCCGCTTCCGGAAGAAGAAGAAAGCGAAGAATTTCTTGGGAATCCTACAAGAGCCATTCGTTCTTTTTTCTCTGACAGATGGTCAGAACTTTATCTGCGTTCGAATCCTACTGAGAGGTCCACTAGGGATCAGAAATTGTTGAAGAAAGAACAAGATGTTTCTTTTGTCTCTTCCAGGCGATCGGAAAATCAAGAAATAGTTAATCTATTCAAGATAATTCCGTATTTACAAAATACCGTCTCAATTCATCCTATTTCATCAGATCTGGTACATGAACGGAAGAGGGGGGGATACGCGTTACGCCACGCAGAAGAGAGATTTCAAGAAATGGCAGATCTATTCACTCTATCAATAACCGAGCCGGATCTGGTGTATCATAAGGGATTTTCCTTTTCTATTGATTCCTACGGATTGGATCAAAGACAATTCTTGAAGGAGAACTCCCGGGATGAATCGAAAAAGAAATCTTTCTTGGTTCTACCTCCTATTTTTTATGAAGAAAATGAATCTTTTTATCGAAGGATCGGAACAAATGGGGTCCGGATCTCCTGCGGGAATTATTTGGAAGATCCAAAACCAAAATTGGAAGATCCAAAACCAAAAAGAGTGGTCTTTGCTAGCAACAACATAATGGAGGCAGTCAATCAATTCAATCAATATAGATTGATATTGATCCGAAACATAATGGAGGCAGTCAATCAATCTATATTGATCCGAAACATAATGGAGGCAGTCAATCAATCTATATTGATCCGAAACATAATGGAGGCAGTCAATCAATTCAATCAATATAGATTGATATTGATCCGAAACATAATGGAGGCAGTCAATCAATATAGATTGATATTGATCCGAAACATAATGGAGGCAGTCAATCAATATAGATTGATCCGAAATCGGATTCAAATCCATCTGAATCATAGAACTCTAATTAAAGATACGATCAACCAACATTTAGCGAATTTGAAAAAGAGAAAGAGTCAGAAGAAATGGTTCGATCCTCTTATTTTTCTTTCTCGAACCGAGAGCGAGAGCGAGAGATCCATAAATCGGGATCCTAATGCATATAGATACAAATGGTCCAATGGGAGCAAGAATTTCCAGGAGCATTTGGAACATTTCGTTTCTGAGCGGAAGAGCCGTTTTCAAGTAGTGTTCGATCGATTATGTATTAATCAATATTCGAGGTCTGAGATTGATTGGTCTGAGATTGATTGGTTTGAGGTTTGGGATGAGGTTATTTTTAACAGACCTAAAAAAGAGTTTTGTAAGGTACCTCTTTTTTTGTCCAAGTTCCTTCTTTTTTGTTTGAAGTTCCTTCTCTTTTTTTCGAAGTCACTTCCTTTTTTCTTTTTGAGTTTCGAGAGTATCCCCATTCATAGGTCTGAGATCCACATCTCTGAGTCTGAGATCCACATCTCTAAATTGAAAGGTCCGGACGATCAACTCTGCAATCAGTTGTTAGAATCAATAGGTTTTCAAATCGTTTATTTTAAAAAATTGAAACCCTTTTTATTGGATGATCATAAGACTTCTCAAAAATCGAAATTCTTGATCAATGGAGGAACAATATCACCATTTTTGTTCAATAAGATACCAAAGTGGATGATTGACTCATTCCATACTAGAAATAATCGCAGGAAATCTTTTGATAACACGGATTCCTATTTCTCAATCTTATCCCACGATCAAGACAATTGGCTGAATCCCGTGAAACCATTTCAGAGAAGTTCATTGATATCTTCTTTTTTTAAAGCAAATCGACTTCGATTATTGAATAATCCACATCACTTCGGCTTCTATTGTAACAAAAGATTCCCCTTTGATGTGGAAAAGGCCCGTCTCAATAATTATGATTTGACGTATCGACAGTTCCTTACTATCTTGTTCAGTCACAACAAAATATTTTCTTCGTGCGGTGGGAAAAAAAAACATGCTTTTTTGGAGAGAGAGACTATTTCACCTTCGTCAATCGAGTCACAGGTATCTAACATATTCATATCTAACGATTTTCCACAAACACAAAGTGGTGACGAAAGGTATAGCTTGGACAAATCTTTCCATTTTCCAATTCGATCCGATCCATTAGTTCGTAGAGCTATTGACTCGATTGCAGACATTTCTGGAACACCCATAATAGAGGGACAAAGAGTCAATTTTGAAAGAACGTACTGTCAAACTCTTTCAGATATGAATCTATCCGATTCAGAAGAGAAGAGCTTGCATCAGTATCTCAATTCAAACATGGGTTTGATTCCATGTTCTGCGAAAGATTTACAGAGGAAAAAACGGAGGAAAAAACGGAGTCTTGGCCTAAGTCTTCACCTAAAAAAACGCATTGAGCAGATGGAGCAGATGGATAGAACCTTTCCTTTTTCAATTCTCTCAAACTGGAATCGGAAGAATCGGAATCTATTCCAACCATATGTGCTAATGTTCTTTACTTCGACAGGGTCTAAATATCGAAAGGTGATACTTTTAGATACTTTTTCAGACCTATTGCGGATACTAAGTAGCAGTAAATTTGGATTGTTTTTTCATCGGATTAGGTCTGGATTAGCTAGATCATGGAGAAGGCTTAAGTACTCATTTAGGCTTCAAAATCCAAAGAAGATAAAGAAGATAAGGAATCGGATAAGTGAGATTTCGAGTAAGTGGTTACATAATCTTCTTCTGTCCGAAGAAATGATTCCTCAAAATAATGAGTTGATATCGACAAATGTTCATGAGGTCTTCTATTTAATCCTTTTCCTTCTTCTTGTTGCTGGATCTATCGTTCCTACACATCTTTTCTTGATTTCCCGAGCCTATAGTAAGTTACCGACAGAGTTCGAAAAGATAAAATCTTTGATGATTCCATCATACATGATTGAGTTGCAAGAACTTCTGGATACGTATCCTCCATCTGAATTCGGGTTACCGGAGTTTTTTCGAGTTGCTCTGGGACAATTAGGAGATTGTCTAGAAGAAATACGGGATTCTGTATGGGGAAAGAAGAAGAAAGGTTTGAAAAGCTATTTCATCGATCTCATAAGTATCATACCAAATCCCATCAATCGAATCACTTTTTCGAGAAATACGAGCCATCTAAGTCATACAAGTAAAGAGATCTATTCATTGATAAGACAAAGAAAAAACGTGAGCGGTGCGTGGGTTGATGATGATAAAATACACTCCTGGATCGGGACCAATGAGTGGATTGATGATAAAGAAAGAGACTTCTTGGGTGAGTTCTCCAACTTAAGAGCAGAAAAAGAGATTCATCAAATTCTATTGAGTCTGACTCATAGTGATCATTTCTCAAAGAATGACTCTGGTTATCAAATGATTGAACAACCGGGAACAATTTACTTACGATACTTAGTTGACATTCATAAAAAGTATCTAATGAATTATGAGTTCAATACATCCTATTTAGCAGAAAGACGGATATTCCTTGCTCATTATCAGACAATCACTTATTCACAAACTTCGTCTGGGGCTAATGGAAAACCCTTTTCGCTCCGCTTAGCTCTATCCCCCTCTAGGGGTATTTTAGTGATAGGTTCTATAGGAACCGGACGATCCTATTTGGTCAAATACCTAGCGGCAAACTCCTATCTTCCTTTCATTACAGTATTTCTGAACAAGTTCCAGGATTACTGGGACGACGATTTTTTTGACTATGAGGCTGACGAGGAGGATGAGGATGATGATGATAATAGTGACGATGGGGATGATATTGATATTGGTGATGATGATAGTGACGATATTGATGATAGTATTGATCTTGATCGTGAACTGCCGCGGATAACTAGCGATCTGATAATGGACGAAAACCTACATTATATCCCCCTTGACTTTTATAGCACCATTCAATTCGAATTAGCAAAAGCACTGTCTCCTTGCATAATATGGATTCCAAACATTCATGAGCTTGAGGGGGATGACTTATCCCTCGGTCTATTGGCGAACTCTCTCTCCAGCTCCAGGGATTGTGAAAGAGGTTCCACTAGAAATATTCTTGTTATTGCTTCGACTCATATTCCACAAAAAGTGGATCCCGCTCTAATAGAGCCGAATAAATTAAATACGTGCATTAAAATAAGAAGGCTTCTTATTGCACAACAACGAAAGCACATTTTCACTCTTTCCTATACTAAGGGATTTCACGTGGAAAAGACTAAGGGATTTGAGTCCATAACCATGGGTTACAGTGCACGAGATCTTGTATCACTTACCAATGAGGCCTTATCAATTAGTATTACACAGAAGAAATCAATTATAGACACTAATACAATTAGATATGCTCTTCATAGACAAACGTGGGATTTGCGAGCCGATGTAAGCTCGGTTCGGGATCAGGGGATAGTTTTCTATCAGGTAGGAAGGGCTGTTGCCCAAAATTTACTTATAAATAAGTACCTCATAGATCCTATATCTATCTATATTAAGAAGACATCATATAACGACGGGGGTGGTTATTTGTACAAATGGTACTCAGAACTTGGAACGACCATGAAGAAATTCACGATACTTCTTTATCTTTTGAGTTGTTCTGCCGGATCGGTCGCTCACGAGCTTTGGTCTCTACCCGGACCCGATGAAAAAAATAGGATCGCTTCTTATGAATTAATTGAGAATGATTCGGATCTAGTTCATGCCCTATTAGAAGTGCAAGGCGCTTTGTCGGAATCCTCACCGACAGGAAAAGATTGCAGTCAGTTTGATAATGATCGAGTGAAATTGCTTTTTCGCTCCGAACCAAGGGATCCCTTATATATGATGAAAAATGCATTTTGTTCTATCCTTGATCGGAAATTGATCTTTGAAAGCTACGAAACGCAGTTTAACGAAGAGGCAGAAGCGGAACGGCTAGAGGACGATTTATTAAATCACATAGTTTGGGCTCCGCGAATATGGCGCCCTCGGAGCTTTCTATTTGATGGTATCGAAAGCACCGATGAATTGGGATTTCCCTATTTGGCCGAGTCATTGCGGGACAAGCGGATCAGTGATGATGAAGAGGATGAGCTTCAAGAGAATGATTCGGAGTTAGAGAATGGTTCGGAGTTAGAGAATGAGAATGGTTCGGAGTTAGAGAATGAGAATGGTTCGGAGTTAGAGAATGAGAATGATTCGGAGTTAGAGGATGATTGGGACTTAGAGAAGTTAGAGAAGGATTCGGAGAAGGATCCGGAGATTGATTTTGCGCAAGATCCAGAGGTAGAGAAAGCGGCGGACTTAGAGAAAGATGCGGAGTTAGAGCATGATACGGAGTTAGAGAATGATTCGGAGTTCGTGGAGAGCGGAACCATGCCGAATAGGTCTTCCAAAGAAGAACGCTTTTTTAGAATAAGCAAATTCATTTGGGACCCCGCAGATCCACTCTTTTTGCTATTCACAGATCAGCCCTCGGTCTCTGTGTTTTCACATCAAGAATTCTTTACAGATGAAGAGATGTTACAGGGGCTTTTTACTTCTCAGCCGCAAAAAGAGCGTAAATCTATGTCTATACGCTGGTTTCTCAAGAGTACGCAAGAAAAGCGCTTCAAATTTCTGATTGAGCGCCAGAGAGGGCTTAGAACCAATAGTTCATTATCTAAGGGATTTTTCCGTTCTAATACTCTATCCGAGAGTTATCAGTATTTATCAAATCTGTTCCTATCTAACGGAACGCTAGTGGATCGAATGACAAAGATATTGTTGAAAAAAAGATGGCTTTTCCCGGATGAAATGGAAGATGAAATGAAAATGTAATCTAACAGGAGAAAGGTTTCCCATTACTTAGCCGGACTTAGCCGGAAAGATATGTGGCCATGAAATAGGGATTAAGTGGAAGAAACAGGTGTTTCTTCCACTTAGCTCCATGGAACAATATGCTACTACTGAAACATGGAAGAATTGAAATCTTAGATCAAAAAACTATGTATGGATGGTATGAACTGCCTAAACAAGAATTCTTGA